ATTATAAGATACTCGCTACTAAGGTTCTGAAAGAAGGCAGCTAAATCAGCAATAGAAGAGAACTCCAGATCTATGAATAGCCAACAAAGAGCCTAGCTTTATTACTGGAACTAAACAGCAAGCTGCTCCTACCTTACTTATCGAGAAGGAGTACTTGGACTGAGTAGACTTCTTGTAGTTCTCTTTCCCCTAGCAACCTTTCCTGCTTTCCCGGTTGCAAGGTTTCGAGCTAACTACAGGATTTGCTTCCTAGCTAATAATACTAATTAGTAGTATTGAACTTCGAACTAAAGATTTTCTTTACCTCTAGTTGGAATCCGCCCTGTCCACTCACCACTTATCTCAAAAGCCACTATTTGAGATCTCTGAAGTGAATTCCAAATCAGTCTTTGTGCTTCCATTTCCCTTACGCTCGCTTTTGCTAATGCTACTCGTGCTAGGAGACGATTAGCTCTAAGTGACGAATAGCTCCTATGATCGCGAGCTGCGGCTTGTTTTGTTCGCATCTCCGTAACGGCCTTGTGAAAGCGTTCCAATGACATCTTTAGCCCTCAGTATCTACTGCCAACTCCTTTCACTCCAGTTTACCGTAGCAACTACAGCAAGCTGCCTAGCTCACTGGCTCGTATGACTAGCTCGCTTACTTTAACTCAACAGCCTAGCTCTAACAAGCCAACTCCGTTCCTAGTTTCGCTACCCTGCTTTAGCTCACCACTCAACTCATGCTTCTGTTCGACTCCTGACTAGCCGCACCTTTTCAAGCAAGTAAACTAGTTGCTTCGCTTCGCTTAGCCTACTGTGTAGCCTTCTTTCACTGTAAGTAAGGTCAGGATTGCTTCTCTTCTTGCTAGCGCTATAAGCAAGCTCGGGTAAACAGATGAGCCGGCAGACGGAGCTAGGGCCGTTAGGGGATGTCTGTGAAACAGGCAAGCTTAGCTTTCTTTGTAGTATTTGTTTGTGGGACGGGGAAGTTTCCATCCATATCAAAAGGTGGCTTTGTCTAGAATCAATAAGAGCAGATGAAGGAGATTTCGCAAGAAAAAACCCCTCTTCGTTTAAGGGGTTGGTTCATATCGTATCTAAACCGATCTTCCTCGCCCTAAGCGGCTGCTCCGCCCTTACTTCTGTGGGTCGACTTCAGTAGACCGAATAGGAAAATGCATAAAGAAAGGTGGACTTCCATAGATGCGATAAAGATGTCAAAAGCGTCTGTTCGGGTAGCAGAGATGCCTACCTATAGTTGGAAGGCTAGCCTAGCGGACATCCTTTCTCTAAGTTAGTAGGCTCCTAAGGCCACTCATAGCGCCCCCGTCGCGCCGTAAGCAGACATTGGTGATTCTAAAGACCAAGACCAAACAGGCCGGCCGGGAATGGCTCCTATGCCTTGCTTGCCAGCGGAAATCCCCTTATTGATCCTACTTATCAGAATAGGAAGAAAGAGATCTTGCTTGGCTTGCTCTGCCCTTCGTGCTAAAGCTTTCTTTGTGTCTGGTGCGCTAGAAGCATCAGTCTATGACGCGCGTTGAGCTTTCTTCCTGCCCACCGCCTATAGATCTGTTCCGATTCTTGGTACTACCCATGAGTACACTTAATTCTCCTTTGGAAAAGCTCAAATGGGTTAGGCTCTAGAAAGCTTATTTTGCTAGCGAGAACTGGGCAAAGCGTCAAAGGATGTGTCGAGAGTGAGCCCACTATAGATACCCCAGAGGGAGACCCCAAACGAAGTCAGTAAACGAGACCAACCCACGGGATGTGCTCCGAGCAGATCGATCTTTCTTTAGTAATGCATTTGGAGGTGGGTTCGACGTACCCAAGGCTCAAAAACAGGCTGAAAGTCTCAATCTAGATCGTCTCTCTTTAGTGAAAAATCGACGCATTAGCATACCGACCTACTTCAGCTAAAGAGGGAAATTCCCTATGTACAGGCAAGCTGACTTAACGGGTCATAGATATGCATGTTAGCGTAACAAGAGTAGGAATGGTGGCACATCTCGTTTTGACGGTCCAATGAGAATCTCAAATCCTCAAGTTATTCCGTATAGCGAAGACTGTCTCATGGTCACAATCATAGATCAAAAATGGCTTCTTTAGGTGCCAACCGAGGCTATACACCAAAGGCTGGGCTCGCTGACCCTGACGGACCGGAACTAATCTAAGGAAGATCTGGTGGCTGCTGCAAACGAAAACCCATAATGTCCCTAAGTAGAGGGAGCTCAGCTCGACGGTTCGATGCGTCCATTTCTCGCTAGACTGAGATCACTATTGGGCACCTCGCAGGGGACACGGAGATCAAACTGGTTAGAAACGAGCGGCACCTTTCAATTCCATGCCTGAGTCAGGATGAGAATCTTAGATCAGATTGGACTTGTGTAGCGAACTCTACCAATTGGGATTTCCGGTTCATAGATGTACGTCATAGTAAATACTATCCACGTGGGAATGTCTATGATTTTGACAAATCAAAGAAGTCTGATATCAGGATTCGGTGTCTCAATTCCTG